TCAATGCAATTTAGGAGGAATCAATGAAAGGACATCAATTCAAATCCTGGATTTTCGAATTGAGAGAGATCAAGAATTCTCACTATTTCTTAGATTCATGGACCCAATTCAATTCAGTGGGATCTTTCATTCACATTTTTTTCCACCAAGAACGTTTTATAAAACTCTTGGACCCCCGAATTTGGAGTATCCTACTTTCACGCAATTCACAGGGTTCAACAAGCAATCGATATTTCACGATCAAGGGTGTAGTACTATTTGTAGTAGCGGTCCTTATATATCGTATTAACAATCGAAATATGGTCGAAAGAAAAAATCTCTATTTGACAGGGATTCTTCCTATACCTATGAATTCCATTGGACCCAGAAATGATACATTGGAAGAATCTTTTGGGTCTTCCAATATCAATAGGTTGATTGTTTCGCTCCTCTATCTTCCAAAAGGAAAAAAGATCTCTGAGAGCTGTTTCCTGGATCCGAAAGAGAGTACTTTGGTTCTCCCAATAACTAAAAAGTGTATCATGCCTGAATCTAACTGGGGTTCGCAGTGGTGGAGTAACTGGATCGGAAAAGGGAGGGATTCTAGTTGTAAGATATCTAATGAAACCGTCGCTGGAATTGAGATCTCATTCAAAGAGAAAGATATCAAATATCTGCAGTTTCTTTTTGTATATTATATGGATATGGATGATCCGATCTGCAAGGACCATGATTGGGAATTTTTTGATCGTCTTTCTCCGAGTAAGAGGCGAAACATAATTAACTTGAATTCGCGACAGCTATTCGAAATCTTAGTTAAAGACTGGATTTGTTATCTCATGTTTGCTTTTCGTGAAAAAATACCAATTGAAGTGGAGGTTTTCTTCAAACAACAAGGAGCTGGGTCAACTATTCAATCAAATGATATTGAGCATATTTCCCATCTCTTCTCGAGAAACAAGTGGGCTATTTCTTTGCAAAATTGTGCTCAATTTCATATGTGGCAATTCCGCCAAGATCTCTTCGTTAGGCGGGGGAAGAATCCGCACGAATCGGATTTTTTGAGGAACATATCGAGAGAGAATTGGATTTGGTTAGACAATGTGTGGTTGTTAAACCAGGATCGGTTTTTTAGCAAGGTACGGAATGTATCGTCAAATATTCAGTATGATTCTACAAGATCTAGTTTCGTTCAAGTAACGGATTCTAGCCAATTGAAAGGATCTTCTGATCAATCCAGAGATCATTTTGATTCCATTAGTAATGAGGATTCGGAATATCACACATTGATCAATCAAAGAGAGATTCAACAACTAAAAGAAAGATCGATTCTTTGGGATCCTTCCGTTCTTCAAACGGAACGAACAGAGATAGAATCAGACCGATTCTCTAAATGCCTTTCTGGATATTCCTCAATGTCCCGGCTATTCACGGAACGTGAGAAGGAGATGAATAATCATCTGTTTCCGGAAGAAATCGAAGAATTTCTTGGGAATCCTACAAGATCCATTCTTTCTTTTTTCTCTGACAGATGGTCAGAACTTCATCTGGGTTCGAATCCTACTGAGAGGTCCACTATAGATCAGAAATTGTTGAAGAAAGAACAAGATGTTTCTTTTGCCCCTTCCAGGCGATCGGAAAATAAAGAAATAGTTAATATATTCAAGATAATTACGTATTTACAAAATACCGTCTTAATTCATCCTATTTCATCAGATCCGGGATGTGATATGGTTCCGAAGCATGAACTGGATATGGGCAGTTCCAATAAGATTTCATTCTTGAACAAAAAGACATTTTTTGATTTATTTCATCTGTTCCATGACCGGAACAGGGGGGGATACACGTTACACCACGATTTTGAATCAGAAGAGAGATTTCAAGAAATGGCAGATCTATTCACTCTATCAATAACCGAGCCGGATCTGGTGTATCATAAGGGATTTGCCTTTTCTATTGATTCTTACGTATTGGATCAAAAACAATTCTTGAATGAGGTATTCAACTCCAGGGATGAATCGAAAAAGAAATCTTTATTGGTTCTACCTCCTGTTTTTTATGAAGAGAATGAATCTTTTTATCGAAGGATCAGAAAAAAATGGGTCCGGATCTCCCGCGGGAATGATTTGGAAGATCCAAAACCAAAAATAGTGGTATTTGCTAGCAACAACATAGTGGGGGCAGTCAATCAATATAGATGGATCCGAAATCTGATTCAAATCCAATATAGCACCTATGGGTACATAAGAAATATATGGAATCGATTCTTTTTAATGAATAGATCTGATCGCAACTTCAAATATGGAATTCAAAGGGATCCAATAGGAAATGAGACTCTGAATCATAGAACTATAATGAAATATACGATCAACCAACATTTATCGAATTTGAAAAAGAGTCATAAGAAGAAGAAATGGTTCGATCCTCTTATTTTTATTTCTATTTCTCGAACCGAGAGATCCGTGAATCGGGATCCTAATGCATATAGATACAAATGGTCCAACGGGAGCAAGAATTTCCA